GCTAACGTAGCTTAAATTAAAGCATGACACTGAAAATGTCAGGATGAACCATAAAAAGTTCCGCAAGCACAAAAGCTTGGTCCTGGCTTTACTATCAGCTCTAACCAAACTTACACATGCAAGTCTCCGCACCCCCGTGAGAATGCCCTCATCCCCCCGCTCGGGATCAAGGAGCTGGTATCAGGCACGCGTTATCGCAGCCCAAGACACCTTGCTCAGCCACACCCTTAAGGGAGCTCAGCAGTGATAAACATTAAGCCATAAGTGAAAACTTGACTTAGTTAAAGTAAACAAGGGCCGGTAAAACTCGTGCCAGCTACCGCGGTTATACGAGAGGCCCAAGTTGATAGATATCGGCGTAAAGAGTGGTTAGGGCACATTAAAACTAAAGCAAAACACCCCCAAGGCTGTTATACGCACCCGGAGGAATGAGTAACCACCACGAAAGTGGCTTTACCCCCCCCCCCTGAACCCACGAAAGCTACGGCACAAACTGGGATTAGATACCCCACTATGCCTAGCCCTAAACATTGATAGCAGTACACTCAGCTGTCCGCCTGGGAACTACGAGCAGCAGCTTAAAACCCAAAGGACTTGGCGGTGCTTTAAACCCATCTAGAGGAGCCTGTTCTAGAACCGATAATCCCCGTTCAACCTCACCCCCCCTTGTTTTCCCCGCCTATATACCGCCGTCGTCAGCTTACCCTGTGAAGGTAAAATAGTAAGCAGAATTGATAAAATCCGAAACGTCAGGTCAAGGTGTAGCATATGGGAGGGAAAGAAATGGGCTACATTCCCTATCACAGGGAATACGAAAGATGTAATGAAACTTACACCTAAAGGAGGATTTAGCAGTAAGTAGGAAGTAGAGAGTCCAACTGAAACAGGCCCTAAAGCGCGCACACACCGCCCGTCACTCTCCCCAAACCCACCTAAACGATAATTAATTAGTTATAACCCTTTAAGGGGAGGCAAGTCGTAACATGGTAAGTGTACCGGAAGGTGTACTTGGAAAAATCAGAATATAGCTAAGGTAGAAAAGCGCCCCCCTTACACTGAGGAGCCACCCGTGCAAGTCGGGTTATTCTGACACCAAACAGCTAGCCACCAAACCATGAGTAATCCCCCCCCATAATTAACCTAAAATAAACTAAACCAAGAAATAAATCATTTTACCCTCTTAGTACGGGCGACCGAACGGAGACCAGCGAGCAATAGAATTAGTACCGCAAGGGAAAGCTGAAAGAGAAATGAAATAAATCATTTAAGCCTTAAAAAGCAGAGATTAAAACTCGTACCTTTTGCATCATGAATTAGCTAGCACACCCAAGCGAAGAGCCCTTTAGTTTGGTATCCCGAAACTGGAGCGAGCTACTTCAAGACAGCCTATTTTAGGGCAAACCCGTCTCTGTTGCAAAAGAGTGGGAAGAGCTTTGAGTAGAGGTGACAGACCTACCGAGCCCAGTAATAGCTGGTTTCCTAAGAAGTGGATAGAAGTTCAGCCCCTTAACTTACCACACCAACCCTATCTTAGTTCTATTCGGGCTACAGTAAATTAAGGGAGTTAATCAAAGGAGGTACAGCTCCTTTGAAATAAGACACAACTTTAACAGGAGGCTAAGGATCATATATATAAAGGTACGTACCTCAGTGGGCCTAAAAGCAGCCACCTTAAAAGATAGCGTTAAAGCTCAAGCACATGCCCGACCTAATATACTGATTATTTATCCCACCCCCCTAACCCCACTAGGACCTCCTATGCAACCATAGGAGAGACTATGCTAATATGAGTAATAAGAAGGAAAATTAAACCTTCTCCTAGCACACGCGTACATCAGAACGGACCCCCCACCGACCATTAATCGGCCCCAATTAGTAGAGGGTAGTGAACACTAAACAAAACACTAGAAGAACGTTCAACACTTTGGCCGTTACCCCCACACCGGAGTGCTTACAAGGAAAGACTAAAAGGAAAAGAAGGAACTCGGCAAACGCAAGCCCCGCCTGTTTACCAAAAACATCGCCTCTTGTAAAATAAAAATAAGAGGTCCCACCTGCCCTGTGACATATGTTTAACGGCCGCGGTATTTTGACCGTGCAAAGGTAGCGCAATCACTTGTCTTTTAAATGAAGACCTGTATGAATGGTATAACGAAGGCTTAGCTGTCTCCTTTTCCCAGTCAATGAAATTGATCTCCCCGTGCAGAAGCGGGGATAAAAACATAAGACGAGAAGACCCTATGGAGCTTAAGACAAAATAGTAGTCCATATAAAGTAACTTCAAATAAAAAGTTATATTTTTTGCCCCCTGCTTGAATGTCTTTGGTTGGGGCGACCGCGGGGAAATAAATAACCCCCATGTGGATTGAGAGAACCTCTCCCAAAACCAAGAGTCACCACTCTAAGTAACAGAACCTCTGACCAAAATGATCCGGAAATACCGATCAACGAACCGAGTTACCCTAGGGATAACAGCGCAATCCCCTTCCAGAGCCCATATCGACAAGGGGGTTTACGACCTCGATGTTGGATCAGGACATCCTAATGGTGCAGCCGCTATTAAGGGTTCGTTTGTTCAACGATTAAAGTCCTACGTGATCTGAGTTCAGACCGGAGTAATCCAGGTCAGTTTCTATCTATGGTATGATCTTTCCTAGTACGAAAGGACCGGAAAGAGGGGGCCCCTGCTTTAAGTAAGCCTCACCCCTACCTAGTGAAAACAACTTAAATAGGCCAGAGGGCATACCCTCTGGCCTAAAAGAACGGCGTGTTAAGGTGGCAGAGCCCGGCCATTGCAAAAGACCTAAACTCTTCGAATAGAGGTTCAAATCCTCTCCTTAACTATGACCTTAGCCCTCATTATTAATATTTTAAACCCTTTATCCTTTATTATCCCGGTACTTCTAGCGGTAGCATTCCTAACCCTAATTGAACGAAAAGTTTTAGGATATATACAACTACGGAAAGGGCCAAATATTGTAGGCCCTTACGGCCTTCTACAACCCATCGCGGACGGTGTAAAGCTTTTTATTAAAGAGCCCGTACGACCCTCAGCCGCCTCCCCCATTCTATTTCTTGTCACCCCTATTATAGCATTAACCATTGCCTTAACTCTTTGAGCCCCCCTCTCTATCCCTTATCCTGTCGCCGACTTAAATCTAGGAATTTTATTCATCATCGCCCTATCAAGCCTAAGCGTGTATTCCATCCTAGGCTCAGGATGAGCATCCAACTCAAAGTATGCCTTAATTGGGGCCCTACGGGCCGTGGCCCAAACCATTTCTTATGAGGTTAGTCTAGGACTAATTCTCCTCAACGCTGTTATCTTTACAGGAGGCTTCACCTTGCAGAACTTTAACGTTGCACAAGAAAGCGTATGGCTTGTTATCCCAATGTGGCCTCTAGCCGCAATGTGGTATATTTCAACACTAGCAGAAACTAATCGAGCCCCGTTTGACCTAACCGAGGGTGAATCAGAATTAGTTTCAGGGTTTAACGTAGAATATGCCGGAGGACCCTTCGCCCTTTTTTTCCTCGCAGAGTACGCTAATATTTTACTTATAAATACGCTTTCAGCCATCCTATTTCTAGGAGCCTCCCACATCCCAACAATACCTGAAATCACATCAATTAACCTAATAACTAAAGCCGCCCTCCTCTCAATTGTTTTTTTATGAGTACGAGCATCCTACCCTCGATTCCGATATGACCAGCTTATACATCTTGTGTGAAAAAACTTTCTCCCCTTAACACTGGCACTCGTAATTTGACACCTGGCCACCCCAATCGCATTTGCAGGACTCCCTCCATATCTATAACACCAGGAATTGTGCCTGAATATAGGGCCACTTTGATAGAGTGAATTATGAGGGTTAAAATCCCTCCAACTCCTTAGAAAAAGGGGGCTTGAACCCATGCCTAAGAGATCAAAACTCTTTGTGCTTCCTCTACACCACTTTCTAGTGAGGTCAGCTAAATTAAGCTCTCGGGCCCATACCCCGAACATGTTGGTTAAAATCCTTCCTTCACTAATGAACCCTTACATTCTTTTTACCTTACTCTTTGGTCTGGGCCTAGGGACCACCATTACATTTATAAGTACCCACTGATTACTAGCCTGAATAGGGCTTGAAATAAATACCTTGGCCATCATCCCACTTATATCCCAACACCACCACCCCCGATCAGTTGAAGCAACCACTAAATATTTTCTTACCCAAGCCACTGCAGCCGCAATAATCCTTTTTGCTAGCACCACTAATGCCTGGATAACTGGACAGTGAGATATTCAACATATATCTCACCCCTTGGCCACTACTATAGTTATTTTAGCTTTAGCCCTTAAACTTGGATTAGCCCCCCTCCACTCATGAGTACCTGAAGTAATACAAGGGTTAAACTTAACTACAGGTTTAATTTTATTAACATGACAGAAACTAGCCCCATTTGCTCTACTTGTTCAAATTCAGACTGGCGACCTAGTCGTAATTACTGGCCTCGGAGTACTATCCATTTTTATAGGAGGCTGAGGGGGCCTTAACCAAACTCAACTCCGAAAAATTATGGCCTATTCTTCCATCACTCATCTTGGGTGGATGGCTTTAATTATCCAATTTGATACTACACTTACCTTACTACCCTTACTTACATATATTATTATTACATCCTCAACATTTCTTGTGTTTAAAACAAACAATTCTACCAATGTTAACTCTTTGGCCATCTCTTGAACGAAGGTTCCAACCCTGGCTGCTCTAACACCCCTCCTCCTTCTATCCCTGGGAGGACTCCCTCCCTTAACAGGTTTTATGCCAAAATGATTAATCCTTCAAGAACTAACCAAGCAACAATTATCCCCCACAGCCACATTTGCCGCACTAGCAGCCCTTCTCAGTCTATACTTCTACCTACGATTATCATATGCCGCAGCTCTTACAATATCCCCCAATAACTTAAATGGGTCAACACCTTGACGCCTCCAACCCTTACAAACCTTTTCACCCCTAGCTATCCTGGCAACGGCAGCCATTTCTTTTCTACCAATAGCCCCAGCGGTGGTGGCTTTATTAACCCCTTAATTAGAGGCTTAGGATAGCATAATAAACCAAGGGCCTTCAAAGCCCTAATCGGGAGAGAAAACCTCCCAGCCCCTGATAAGACTTGCGAGATTTTACCCCACATCTCCTGCATGCAAAGCAGACACTTTAATTAGGCTAAAGCCTTACTAGACGGGAAGGCCTCGATCCTACAAAGTTTTAGTTAACAGCTAAACGCCCTAACCAGCGAGCATCCGTCTACCTTCCCCGCCCCTAAGGCGAGCCAGGCGGGGAAGCCCCGGCAGACGACTTATCTGCTTCTTAAGATTTGCAATCTTACGTGATTACACCCCAGGGCTTGGTGAAGAGAGGGTTTAAACCTCTGTCTATGGGGCTACAATCCACCGCTTATCTCAGCCACTTTACCTGTGGCAATCACACGTTGATTTTTCTCGACCAACCACAAAGACATTGGCACCCTATATCTTCTATTTGGTGCTTGAGCTGGTATAGTGGGAACAGCCCTAAGCCTTCTTATTCGAGCAGAATTAAGCCAGCCTGGAGCCCTCCTAGGGGATGACCAAATTTATAATGTAATTGTTACAGCACATGCCTTCGTAATAATTTTCTTTATAGTAATACCAATTATAATTGGAGGGTTTGGAAACTGGTTAATTCCTTTAATAATTGGAGCCCCTGATATAGCATTTCCCCGAATGAATAATATAAGTTTTTGACTCCTTCCCCCATCTTTCTTACTACTTTTAGCTTCCTCTGGAGTTGAAGCAGGCGCTGGGACAGGCTGAACAGTCTACCCCCCTCTTGCAGGAAACCTTGCCCACGCAGGGGCCTCAGTGGATTTAACCATCTTTTCCTTACACTTAGCAGGCGTATCCTCAATTCTAGGGGCTATTAACTTTATCACAACTATTATTAATATAAAACCCCCAGCCATCTCACAATATCAGACCCCCCTCTTTGTATGATCTGTTTTAGTAACAGCCGTCCTTCTTCTTCTTTCCTTACCAGTTCTTGCAGCCGGCATCACCATACTACTTACTGACCGTAATTTAAACACAACCTTTTTTGACCCTGCCGGAGGGGGGGACCCTATTCTTTATCAACACTTATTCTGATTTTTCGGGCACCCAGAGGTTTATATTTTAATTTTACCAGGATTCGGAATAATCTCACATATCGTTGCCTATTATTCTGGTAAAAAAGAGCCCTTTGGTTATATAGGAATAGTATGAGCTATAATAGCCATTGGTTTACTAGGATTTATCGTGTGAGCTCACCATATGTTTACAGTAGGAATAGACGTTGACACACGAGCATATTTTACATCCGCCACTATAATTATTGCCATTCCTACAGGAGTAAAAGTCTTTAGCTGGTTGGCCACCCTCCACGGAGGATCAATTAAGTGAGAGACCCCACTTTTATGGGCCCTTGGGTTTATTTTCTTATTTACTGTTGGGGGACTCACAGGGATTGTCCTGGCCAACTCTTCATTAGATATTGTTCTTCATGATACCTACTATGTGGTTGCACACTTCCACTATGTCCTCTCCATAGGTGCCGTATTTGCCATTATAGCCGCCTTCGTACACTGATTTCCACTATTTTCAGGATACACACTCCACAGCACCTGAACCAAAGCTCAATTCGTAACGATATTTGTAGGGGTAAACCTAACATTCTTCCCACAACACTTTCTAGGCCTGGCGGGCATACCCCGACGGTATTCAGATTACCCAGACGCCTATACCCTGTGAAACACTGTCTCCTCTATTGGCTCTTTAATTTCTCTGGTGGCAGTAATTATATTTTTATTTATCCTTTGGGAAGCATTTGCTGCTAAACGAGAAGTTCTATCAGTTGAATTAACCTCCACTAATGTGGAGTGACTTCATGGATGCCCTCCCCCCTACCACACGTTTGAAGAACCGGCCTTCGTCCAAGTACAGACAACCTAACGAGAAAAGAAGGAATTGAACCCCCATTAACTGGTTTCAAGCCAGTTGCATAACCATTCTGCCACTTTCTTTATAAGACACTAGTAAAATAATATTACACTGCTTTGTCAAAGCAAAATTGCAGGTTGAATTCCTGCGTGTTTTAAGCAAAGACTAGAATGGCACATCCCTTACAATTAGGATTCCAAGACGCGGCTTCACCTATTATAGAAGAATTTATTCACTTCCACGACCACACCTTAATAATTGTTTTCCTAATTAGCTCATTAGTACTATATATTATTATGGCGATGGTCTCCACTAAATTAACTAACAAATACATTCTTGACTCACAAGAAATCGAAATTATCTGAACAGTTCTGCCAGCAGTAATTCTTATTTTAATTGCACTACCATCATTACGAATCCTGTATCTTATAGATGAAATTAACGACCCTCACCTTACCATTAAAGCAATCGGACACCAGTGATACTGAAGTTATGAATACTCAGACTATGAAGACCTGGGATTTGACTCTTACATAATTCCCACTAACGATTTAAGCCCCGGCCAATTCCGCCTATTAGAAGCGGATAATCGAATAGTAGTTCCGGTCGAATCGCCCGCCCGTATCCTAATTACAGCTGAAGACGTCCTTCACTCCTGGACAGTCCCGTCCTTAGGGGTTAAAATGGATGCAGTACCAGGACGATTAAATCAAACGGCCTTCATTACTTCACGCCCAGGGGTTTATTATGGCCAATGCTCTGAAATTTGCGGAGCAAATCATAGCTTTATACCAATCGTAGTAGAGGCCCTCCCTATAAAATACTTTGAGGACTGGACCTCCTTAATACTTGAAGACGCCTCACTGAGAAGCTAAGCTGGGTATAGCATTAGCCTTTTAAGCCAAAGACTGGTGGACCCCAACCACCCTTAGTGACATGCCTCAGCTTAACCCTGCCCCTTGGTTTATTATTCTAATTTTTTCATGAGCTATATTTCTTACGATTATTCCCCCTAAAATTCTTGCCCACACTTTCCCTAATGAACCCTCAACACAAAGCACAAAAGAAATTATAACAAAACCTTGAAATTGACCGTGACACTAAGTATATTCGACCAATTTGCAAGCCCTGTATATCTAGGCATTCCCTTAATAGCCCTAGCCCTAAGCCTCCCGTGAATTCTGCTCCCAACCCCTTCAACCCGCTGATTAGGAAACCGACTGTTAACTCTTCAAGCACACTCTATCAATCGATTCACTCAGCAACTTCTCCTGCCCTTAAATCTAATGGGACACAAATGGGCAATTTTATTAACCTCATTAATAGTCTTTCTTATTACGCTAAACATACTTGGGCTCCTTCCATATACCTTTACCCCCACCACACAACTTTCTCTTAACTTAGGCCTTGCAGTCCCCCTTTGAATAGCAACAATTATTATTGGTATACGAAATCAACCTACTCATGCCCTAGCACATCTTCTTCCAGAGGGGACCCCAACCTTATTAATTCCAGTCCTTATTATTATCGAGACAATTAGCCTTTTTATTCGCCCCCTCGCACTAGGCGTTCGACTTACGGCAAACCTCACAGCAGGCCATCTTCTTATTCAGTTGATCGCCACAGCTGCTTTTGTTCTTTTACCATTAATACCCGCTGTTGCAATTTTGACGACCATTCTTCTTTCCCTTTTAACCCTTTTAGAGATTGCCGTCGCAATAATTCAAGCATACGTATTTGTACTTCTCTTGAGCCTATACTTACAAGAAAATGTCTAATGGCCCACCAAGCACACGCATACCACATAGTTGATCCCAGCCCCTGACCCCTTACAGGAGCAGTAGCCGCTCTTTTAATTACATCAGGGCTTGCTGTATGATTCCACTTCCAATCTACAATCCTTATAACCCTCGGACTAGCACTTCTTTTTCTAACTATATACCAATGGTGGCGGGATATTATTCGAGAAGGCACATTTCAAGGACACCACACGCCCCCCGTTCAAAAAGGCTTACGATATGGGATGGTGCTCTTTATTACATCTGAAGTTTTTTTCTTCTTAGGCTTTTTCTGAGCTTTTTATCACTCCAGCTTAGCCCCCACCCCTGAACTGGGCGGATGTTGACCTCCAACAGGAGTTATTACCTTAGACCCATTTGAAGTCCCTTTACTTAATACTGCTGTTCTACTGGCTTCCGGTGTAACTGTCACATGAGCTCACCACAGCTTAATAGAAGGACAACGAAAACAAGCAATTCAATCTCTCACCCTAACAATTGCCCTAGGGTTTTATTTTACCTGCCTCCAAGCCATAGAATATTATGAAGCCCCTTTCACAATCGCCGACGGAGTATATGGCTCCACCTTTTTCGTAGCAACAGGCTTCCACGGACTCCATGTTATTATCGGCTCTATGTTCCTCGCTGTATGTCTACTTCGACAAATTCAGTACCACTTCACATCCCAACACCACTTTGGTTTTGAAGCAGCCGCCTGATACTGACATTTTGTAGATGTTGTATGATTATTCCTTTATATCTCCATCTACTGATGAGGATCATAATCTTCCTAGTATTAGTTAGTATAAGTGACTTCCACTCACCAGGGCTTGGTTAAAATCCAAGGAAAGATAATGAATTTAGTCCTTACAATTATAATTTTGACTATTGCCCTCTCCACTATTCTGGCTATTGTGTCTTTTTGACTTCCCCAGATTAGCTCAGACTACGAAAAGCTCTCCCCTTATGAATGTGGGTTTGATCCCCTTGGCACGGCACGCCTGCCATTTTCCTTACGATTTTTCCTTGTGGCTATTTTATTTTTACTCTTTGACCTAGAAATTGCCCTCTTACTACCCCTACCCTGAGGAGTCCAATTAATCTCCCCGCTCCTTACATTTACCTGAGCAACAGCAGTTTTAGTATTACTAACCCTCGGCTTAATTTATGAATGAGCCCAAGGAGGCCTAGAATGAGCCGAATAAGTAGTTAGTCTAAAAAAAATATTTGATTTCGGCTCAAAAGTCTGTGGTTTAAACCCACAACTACTTAATGACCCCTACTCAATTCACCTTCTCCTTAGCCTTCGTCTTAGGATTGGCGGGTTTGGTATTCCATCGAACCCACCTTCTTTCTGCCCTTTTATGCCTTGAAGGAATAATATTATCACTATTCATTGCCCTTTCATTATGAGCCCTTCAATTAGACGCCACAGGATACTCAGCATCCCCTATACTCCTACTTGCATTTTCAGCATGTGAGGCTAGTGCAGGATTAGCACTTCTGGTGGCAACCGCACGAACCCATGGAACCGACCGCCTCCAAAACTTAAGCTTACTGCAATGTTAAAAGTCTTAATCCCTACACTTATGCTAGCAATAATGGTGTGGCTGATCCCGGCCAAATGATTGTGGGCTGCAGCCCTAGGACACAGCTTAGTAATTGCATTAATTAGCCTTAATTGATTAGGCTGTCTGTCAGAGACCGGCTGATCCCAGCTGAATATATTTATAGCAACCGACCCACTCTCGACCCCCCTTCTAATCCTTACCTGTTGGCTCTTACCACTTATAATTCTTGCCAGCCAGAACCATATATTTGTGGAACCATTAAACCGCCAACGGATATATATTTCACTATTAGCATTACTTCAGGTATTTTTAATTATGGCTTTCTCAGCCACAGAATTAATTATGTTTTACATTATATTTGAAGCCACCTTAATTCCTACCCTTATAATTATTACCCGATGAGGAAACCAAGCTGAACGACTTAACGCTGGTACCTATTTTTTATTCTACACCTTAGCTGGGTCCCTCCCCCTTCTTGTTGCCCTCCTCCTCCTTCAAAACGATGCAGGGACCTTGTCTATACTAACCCTGCAATATTCTAAACCCTTACAATTTTCATCCTACACTAACAAAATCTGATGAGTGGGCTGTTTACTAGCCTTTTTAGTTAAAATACCCCTGTATGGTGTTCACCTATGATTACCCAAAGCGCATGTTGAAGCCCCTATTGCAGGGTCAATAATCCTCGCAGCTGTACTTCTTAAGCTTGGAGGTTACGGGATAATACGAATAATAATCATACTAGAGCCCTTAACCATAGAACTATGCTACCCATTCATTATTTTTGCTCTTTGAGGCATTATCATAACGGGCTCAATCTGCCTTCGCCAAACGGACCTAAAATCCCTAATTGCTTACTCCTCTGTGAGCCATATGGGCCTGGTGGTAGGAGGAATCTTGATTCAAACCTCGTGAGGCTTCGCAGGGGCTATAACACTAATAATTGCCCACGGACTTGCATCCTCCGCATTATTCTGTTTAGCCAATACAAACTACGAACGAACCCACAGCCGGACGATGCTTTTAACCCGAGGCTTACAAATAGTTTTTCCACTAATAACTACATGATGGTTCATTGCCAGCTTAGCTAACCTAGCACTCCCCCCTCTTCCTAACCTCATGGGTGAACTAATAATTATTTCCTCCTTATTTAACTGATCAGAATGATCCCTTCTAATCACAGGCTCGGGAACAATAATTACCGCTGGTTACTCGCTATATATGTTCCTAATAACCCAGCGGGGGCCCCTCCCTACCCACACGATTGCTTTATACCCCACCCACTCTCGAGAACATCTTCTCATGGCCCTACACCTTATCCCCTTACTTCTCCTTATTATAAAACCCGAATTAATTTGAGGTTGAGCTGCTTGTAGATATAGTTTAAATCAAACGTCAGATTGTGATTCTGAAAATAAGGGTTAAACCCCCCTTATCCACCGAGAGAGAAATGAAAGTATAAGAACTGCTAATTCTCATAACCCCGGTTAAATCCCGAGGCTCCCTCGATGCTCCTAAAGGATAACAGCTCATCCACTGGTCTTAGGAACCAAAAACTCTTGGTGCAAGTCCAAGTAGAAGCTATGCACCCCTCCACCCTCCTAATAACCTCAAGCCTAATAATTATATTTGCACTGCTTATTCATCCCCTCATCACAACCTTAAGCCCCGAACCCTTAAATAGTAAATGGACGACCTTAAAAGCTAAAAATGCAGTAAAAATAGCCTTCTTTGTTAGCCTTATCCCCCTTACCTTATTTATAAACGAGGGGGTGGAAACTGTTACTACCAACTGGAATTGAATAAATACTAACACTTTTGATATTAACATTAGCTTTAAATTTGATTATTATTCAGTTATTTTTATCCCTATTGCCCTTTATGTAACATGATCCATCCTTGAGTTCGCATCCTGGTATATGCACTCAGACCCAAATGTTAACCAGTTCTTTAAATACTTACTAGTATTTTTAATAGCAATACTTCTCCTAGTATCAGCCAACAATATATTTCAACTTTTTATTGGCTGAGAAGGAGTAGGAATTATATCCTTTCTTCTTATTGGCTGATGATACGGACGAGCAGACGCTAATACTGCAGCACTTCAAGCAGTAGTGTATAACCGAGTCGGGGATATTGGCCTAATCTTAGCCATGGCATGAATAGCAATAAACTTGAACTCATGGGAAATACAACAAATGTTTTATATTTCTAAGGACCTTGATCTTACCCTCCCCCTCCTAGGCCTAATTCTTGCCGCTGCCGGCAAGTCAGCTCAATTTGGACTTCACCCTTGATTACCCTCTGCAATAGAGGGTCCTACACCGGTCTCTGCCCTACTGCACTCAAGCACTATGGTTGTGGCCGGTATTTTTCTCCTAATCCGTCTTAACCCCCTTATAGAAAGTAATAAACTTGCCCTAACCACCTGCCTTTGTCTTGGAGCCCTAACAACCCTCTTTACTGCTACATGTGCTTTAACTCAAAACGACATTAAAAAAATTATCGCGTTCTCTACATCTAGTCAACTTGGCCTAATAATGGTTGCAGTCGGACTAAACCAACCCCAACTAGCATTCTTACACATTTGTACCCATGCCTTCTTCAAAGCAATACTATTTTTATGCTCCGGCTCTATTATTCATAGCCTAAATAACGAGCAAGATATCCGTAAAATAGGGGGACTCCACCACTTAGCCCCTACCACTTCCTCCTGCCTAACAATTGGAAGCCTAGCCCTTACAGGGGTGCCTTTTTTGGCAGGATTTTTCTCAAAAGATGCTATTATTGAGGCATTAAACACATCACACCTAAACGCCTGAGCCCTCACCCTCACCTTATTAGCCACTTCTTTTACTGCTATTTATAGCCTGCGAGTCGTGTTTTTTGTATCCATAGGGTCCCCACGATTCCCAACACTAACCCCTATTAATGAGAATAACCCTGCAGTCATTAGTCCTATTAAACGTCTGGCATGAGGAAGCATTATTGCGGGCCTCTTCATTTCCCTTAATACCCCTCCACTAAAAGTCCCCATTATAACTATATCCCCCCCCTTAAAGGTTGCCGCTCTAGTCGTGACAATGCTGGGGCTTCTCCTAGCATTAGAACTAGCCACCCTAACAAGCAAACAATATAACCCTACACCTTCCCTAAACCCCCACCATTTCTCCAATATGTTAGGGTTTTTTCCAACGGTAGTTCACCGCCTAGCCCCAAAAATAAGCCTTATCTTGGGTCAAACTATGGCCAACCAAACAATTGATCAGGCCTGGTTAGAAAAACTTGGGCCGAAAACTATTACTTCAGCCCAACTGCCCCTTATTACTTCAACCAGCAACGCCCAACGAGGCTTAATCAAGACCTATCTTACCCTATTTTTCCTTACCTTAACCCTTGTGGTCATTCTTAGTCACCCCTAACCGCCCGAAGTGCCCCTCGACTAGTCCCCCGAGTTAACTCTAATACAACAAAAAGTGTAAGAAGAAGGACCCAAGCACTTAATAGTAATATTTCCCCGCCTGAAGAATAAATTAGCGCAACCCCCCCAGCATCCCCCCGAAACACCGAAAATACCTTTAGTTCATCAGCCGGCACTCAAGAAGCCTCATATCAATCACCCCAAAAGTAAGAAGAGATTGACACTACCAAAATCAAGTAGGTTATTGCATACCCCACCACCGACCAGTTACACCAGCTCTCAGGGAAAGGTTCAGCAGCCAAGGCTGCTGAATATGCAAACACTACTAACATCCCCCCTAAGTAAATCAGAAATAGTACTAAAGATAAGAAGGGCCCCCCATACCCAATTAACAGCCCGCACCCCAGCCCCGCCACCACCACTAATCCTAAGGCGGCAAAGTACGGAGAAGGGTTAGATGCAACAGCAATTAAACCTAACACAAACCCAAACAGAAGTAAAGACATTAAATAAGTCATAATTCTTGCTCGGACTTTAACCAAGACTAATGACTTGAAAAACCACCGTTGTGTTCAACTACAAGAACTCTTTAATGGCCCGCCTACGAAAAACTCACCCACTACTTAAAATCGCAAACGATGCACTAATTGATTTACCCGCCCCCTCAAACATCTCAGTATGATGAAATTTTGGGTCCCTTTTAGGCCTCTGCTTAGTAACCCAGATTCTAACAGGATTATTCTTAACTATGCACTACACATCTGATATCGCTACAGCTTTCTCATCCGTTACCCACATCTGTCGTGACGTAAACTACGGATGGTTAATCCGAAGTATTCATGCCAATGGAGCATCCTTCTTCTTCATTTGCATCTATTTACATATTGGCCGAGGACTTTACTACGGCTCCTATCTCTACAAAGAGACCTGAAATGTTGGAGTAGTATTACTTTTACTTGTAATAATAACTGCTTTCGTGGGTTACGTTTTACCCTGAGGGCAAATGTCGTTTTGAGGTGCAACCGTAATTACTAATCTCTTATCAGCTGTGCCATATGTAGGTAACACTTTGGTCCAATGGATTTGGGGGGGGTTCTCAGTCGATAATGCAACTCTAACCCGTTTCTTTGCCTTCCACTTCTTGTTTCCATTTATTATCACGGCAATGACCATCGTCCATTTTCTATTTTTACACGAAACAGGATCAAACAACCCCACAGGCTTAAATTCAGACGCAGATAAAATCTCCTTCCACCCTTACTTTTCTTATAAAGACCTCCTCGGATTTGTTGCCCTCTTCGTTGCCTTAGTATCATTAGCATTATTTTCCCCCAACCTTTTAGGAGACCCGGACAACTTTATCCCCGCTAACCCCCTGGTTACTCCCCCCCATATTAAGCCTGAGTGATACTTCCTTTTTGCTTACGCCATTCTTCGATCGATCCCTAATAAACTAGGAGGAGTTTTAGCCCTCCTCTCGTCTATCTTAATCTTAATAACTGTTCCTTTCCTACACACCTCAAAGCAACGAGGCCTCACCTTCCGACCTTTAACCCAATTTTTATTTTGGACCCTAGTAGCAGATGTAATCGTGCTTACATGAATTGGAGGTATACCTGTAGAACACCCCTTTATTACCATTGGACAAGTAGCATCCTTTCTATACTTCTTCCTATTTCTAGTCCTCTTCCCCCTCGCAGGATGGGTTGAAAACAAAACCCTTGAATGAAAGTGCTTTAGTAGTTCAGAGAAGAACATCGGTCTTGTAAACCGAATGTCGAGGGTTAAACTCCCCCCTAACGCTCAGAAAGAGAAGACTTCAACTTCTGCCCCTAACTCCCAAAGCTAGGATTCTTATTAAACTACTTTCTGCCGCCCCCCTACATTTACATATATGTACTATTAGTACATATATGTATTATCACCATTAACTGAATTTAACCATTTATCTATGATGCAAGATCATTCATATGAAAACTAGGCATTGAAATTAATTTAAACATTCATATATCACCATAATCACTAAGAGGGATATAAACCAAAAAAAGGTTTAAACACCATTCAATTTAATTTAGTGCTGGGCACTTTCCAACACCTAACACAATAACTCATCAGTTAAGTTATACCAGGACTCAACATTCTAACGTACTCAGATACTTAATGTAGTAAGAACCGACCAAAAGTGATTTCTTAATGCATACTCTTATTGATGGTCAGGGACAACTCTTGTGGGGGTTTCACTTAGTGAACTATTCCCGGCATTTGGTTCCTATTTCAGGTTCACTGATTGATATTATTCCCCCCCTCAATGAATTTTCCAGGCATAAGTTAATGGTGTTAAACATACGACTCGTTACCCACCAAGCCGGGCATTCTCGCTAATGTGCATTTGGTTCTCTTTTTTTTTCTCCCTTCATTTACATTTCACAGTGCATACAGATATGACAAACAAGGTTGTACATTTTCTTGCTTCATAGAAATAGTATTCATGTTGGAAAGTCATTATAAGAAGAGTTGCATATTCTTATATCAAGAGCATATATTGTGAGATTTTCCCCATGAAATTCCAATGTGTCCCCCTTGCGTTTTCGCGCGTTAAACCCCCCTACCCCCCAACACTACTTACATGGCCGTCACTTCTGTAAACCCCCCGGAAACAGAAAAGCCTCTAGTGATGTTTTTTACCTAATTATAATATTATATTATTACAATAGTTTATTT